TTGGAATTATTGTATCAAGCTTTTTCATAACATTTTCAATTAGAAATGAATTTTCCAGCATTTGACTCCGTACCACTGAAGGATTTAGCCGCACATTTGAAAAATAGCCCAAAAAGTAAAATGAATGCTCGGATAATTGGTTTCTATGTATCTTTCCTGGTTGAGACCAAACATAAAAATGACATTGCCATAAATGGATAAGATAGTATTTCCATTTATTCATCAAAAAAGGCGTATTCTTTGAAGCCAGAATGGATTTTCCTTGATATCTAACATAATGAATGAAAGGGTCCTTGAAGAACCATAAGGTGGACGGAAAATCCTTATCAAAGACTTCTACAAAATGTTCTATTTTTGCATAGAAATAGATTCGCTCAAAAAGGACTCCAGAAGATGTTAATCGTAAATAAGACGATTTATTACGGAGAAAAAGAAAGATAGATTCGTATTCACATACATAAAAATTATATAGGAAGAGGAATAATCTTGGATTACTTTTTGAAAAAGTAGAAATCCTTTTTTTTGGAGTAATAAGACTATTCCAATTACAATACTCATAAAGAGAGAGCCTTAATAAATGAAAAGAAGAGGCATCTTTCACCCAGTATCGAAGGGTTTGAACTAAGATTTCCAGATGAATAGGGTAAGGTATTCGTACATCTGACACATAATTTAAATATGGAAATTTTTCCTCAAAAAAAGGAAAAATTGAATGAATTGATCGTAAATTATAAGATTTTACGATTTCTGCCTCCTCTAAGGAAGAGATTAATTGTAGGGAAAATGGAATTTCCACACTGACAGCAAACCCCTCTGATATTATTTGAGAATACAAATTCTTGTTGTACCCCCAAAATGGATTTTTGTTAGAATCATTAGCAGAAATAATCAAATGATTCTGTTGATACATTCGAGTAATTAAACGTTTTACAATTAGTAAACTAGATTTATTATCATAACCTAAATTTTCCACCAAAATGGAGCTATTTAAACCATGATCATAAGCAAGTGCATAAATATACTCCCGAAAAATAAGTGGGTATAGGAAGTCATGTTGGCGAGATCTATCTAGTTCTAAATAGACTTTAAATTCCTCCATTTTTGAAATTCGATTTGGGCCAAGGATCGAGGATTTATTGGGTTATCAAATGATACATAGTGCGATACAGTCAAAACAGGGTATTCTATTCTAATAAAAATGGAATAGATACCTAGAAAATAAGTAAGACTCATCAACAGACTCCCTCTACTCGTTTTTTCCATCTAATTGTTTTATGTTCGTTCTAGGATAACAAGATAGTTAGAAATCCTTTATTTTCTCAACCCAATCGCTCTTTTGATTTTGGAAAATTTTTTTTATCAATATACTCTTTCTTCTACACATTTCTCGCCACCCCATAATATAATGGGGAATAGCTAATAGTTAGGACTCATAACAAAAATCAAAAATCCATTCATGGGAAAAGCTTTTCCCGCATCAAGTACTAATATATTTTTAACGTAAAATTAGATGGGGTAATCATTCAAATTCAAAACGAAAGCTCGTTGCTTTTTGTTTCCCTACAATTGGAGCCGCCAAACTCTATCCATTTATTAATTCAACCCAACTGTGAATTTTTTTTGTTCCGAGCCAAGAATTCAAACAAGGATTTGGGCCCGATCCAATAACAATGAAATATTCTTAGAATTCTCCATTGATACGACATGCTGCTTTTTCCATTCATTCCTTTCTGGATCAGTCGTGGTCTTACAAACTCTACCGATGGTATGGACGAATCCATTGCTTCATAGAAATGTGTAAAAAATTGAGTCGCACTTAAAAGCCGAGTACTCTACCATTGAGTTAGCAACCCTAATAAAATAAACTACAAAAGTAAACTAATAAAATAGGATGTGTAGATACAATCGTAATAAAAATAAATAAAAAGATTGAATTGGATAATAAAAAAAATAGTCCATTAAAATTGAAAATTCAAATTGAAAGAAAAAAAAAATTAAAAATGTCGAAGTCGAATCGATTCTGAATATAAAAAATGAACAGATCCGATGAAAATACAAGAAATTTTCTCAGATAAAAAAAGAAAATCACAATTTATAGACCACCTCTTTGTCTCCTATGTTATACATCATTTTCATTTATATATATTATATTCTATTTTAGATTCTAATAGATTACTATTAGAATATATTCTCAATTTCTTATTAAATTTTTTTATTTTCTATTCGAATATTCTATTTCTTAAATTTATTCTTTAATAAAAAAACTTCTTTTCTTGTTTATATCACAGAAAATCCAACGAACCCATCCATTTGATGAAGTAAAAAAAAAAAAATCCTATGGAACGGGAATAAATAGATCCATTTATTCACGATCGGATTATATTTGTTTGATACACTGTTGTCAATATTAATGTTGAAAAAGAATACAATGGAGAAAATAAACGAATTAGAAACTTAAATATTAAATAACAATTTAATAAATACCAATTTCAATCCAATTGAATTTAATTCAAATTAATAATAACAAAGCTTGTAAATAATAAATACTAAGAAATAATAACTAAAAAAATAATAATAAAATAAAGTAAATAAAAAAACCAAGCAATTATGTTGTATTAACACTACATAAATAATCGACATAGATACAAAAAAGGCGTACGCGAAAATTAAGGAAAAAAGTAGAGATCGGGTTTATTCAATCAATAAATATAATAATTCAATCAATATATAATATCAATAGAGTAAGAAAGCTTAACCTAACCCCCCTTTCTTTTAAAATTTCTTCAGAGAATTCCAACAAAAACCACCTCATTGAGGGTAATGTATTTATAGACCCAATTACTTCATTTATTACTTCATTTATTCATTTGTCCATTTTTTTATTTTATATTATTTATATCAATTATCAACAAAAATGGATTTTTGTAGTTATAGAAAACAGCATTCTATGGCAGCAATAATAAATAAAAGATTAGGTATGAATAGAGCAAGAGAGCGGGGGGGATAAGAGAGAAAAGGGTTATATAAATCTATATACAAGTCATCCACACCCTCTTTTTTATTTAGTTATTTCATTAATTGAATTTCGTTTGTTGATTAGAACAAAGTTCCATAAAAACACCGGCCTTTTTTGAAATATCCTGAACAGTTCCTGTAGGTTGAGCGCCTTTTTCAAGGAAATATAGAATAACAGGAATATTTAAATGGGTTTGATTCTTTATCGGATCATAAAAACCCACTCTCCGAAGATCTCTCCCCTCTCTTCGGGATCGAGCATCAATTGCAACGATTCGATAAACGGCTCATTGGGATAGATATAGATAAACAATACACCCCCCTAGAAACGTATAAGAAGTTTTCTCCTCGTACGGCTCGAGAAAATTATAAATTATGTCTATGTATAAAATTGTGATGTCAAATAGATGCATAAAATCATCAAATCAATTAGACTATGATTTAAATACTTTTTTCTTATTCTTTCCTGAAAAAAATCACTCGTATTCGCAACCTCATAACTCAAGTTGGATAACTTTCAAATAACTCAAAGGAAAACAAAACCTTTAGTTAGGTATTTTATTTCATTTATTGAGCGGTCTCTACCCCCTTTCTTGTCTGTCTCCTTTAGAATCTTTTTTTTGCCTTCAGTCTAATATAGTTGTTGAGACAATTGAAAATGGTATTTACTTGTTCCATGATCCGTTAGCTTTTCCTTGAATCATTGGGTTTAGACATTACTTCGAGGATCTTTAATCGTTTCAAAAATGGCAGCAACATACCAATTTTTTTCTTTCCATCAAAGAATCATACAAATAGATGGTTGATTCCCGCGGATCCACTTTTGATCGAAATAGTTTTACCAATTCCAACAAATTTTACTTTTTTTTTTAAACTTGCTCGAATTGGATCCTTTCGATTTCTATATCGAAAATATACTTACGAAGTTGTTCTAACTTATTAATTTTCACTAACCCTAGAAACTTGCCCCTGAGAAATGAATCAACTCGAGCTCCATCATGTACTATTTACATCATCAACCTCTCTCCCCTCCCCAAAAAAATGAATTCGAGTGGAACAGAACAAACGATGTCGAGCCAAGAGCACTCTCATTTCTATATAATAGAAAAATGGTGGATGTAAGAATCCACAGCTAATCTAATCATGTCTTTCAAGTCGCACGTTGCTTTTTACCACATCGTTTCAAACGAAGTTTTACCATAACATTCCTCTAGATTGGGGCCAGTATGTAATTGATTCTATTATGAAATCATGAATAGTCATTGATTCAATCGATACATAATAATCCATATTTTTTCCTTCTATATGAATGGCAAATTTCTAAAGTAAAAAAGTATCAACCAAAATTCAAATTAACTCGATATTGTAGGAATAGAATTTCTATTCTATTTTTATTTAGAAAAATCGAAATTAGAAATATTCTTAAACTTAATTAAACTTAAAAAAATAATAAAATAAAGAGATCTAATTCAAATAAATTATTATCTAATTTATATATTTTTATATTATATATTATTCTATTTATTTAGATTATATATGATTATTTTATATAATATAATTTTGAATATATAGAATTTAATATATATTAAATTATATAATTAATTTTGAATAATTAATTACTATAAGTATATAAATATACATAAATTAATATATAATAATAAATAATAAAAAAGATAATAACACGAATAAAAAAATAAGTTCTTTTTGAATCTACATCTTCAAAGTGACTCGATTTAGAGACGAATCATTAAAAAAGAAGAATCACATTCTACCCAATATTCTATACTCTTAAACAGAAGGTTTCTCAAAAAAGGGCAATCTTTATTCTGATATACAATTTGTATTCAGATATGATATATATCATGAATGGATATACTCTGGGACGGAAGGATTCGAACCTCCGAATAGCGGGACCAAAACCCGTTGCCTTACCGCTTGGCCACGCCCCATTTCTATTTCTATTCGACACTAATAAACACTATTATTGATATTGGTTGTTCGTCAATTCCAGTCCAAATATCTAAATATCTATAGAATAAGATGTTGCTAGAATTTTAATACGTGTAGATATAGAATTAAACTGAAATTATTGATCATTACATATAATTCAATTAAGATATTGCATGAAAGTATGATTTCTTCTATTTTTGATTTCTTTTTATTTCAGAATGGAAAGATTTTGAATTGGATAAGTTCAAACCAAAGAAGGATTTTTGGGGTCTACTTTTTTTATTTGATTCATCATTTTATTCGTAATTAATTCGATTTTTTTATTAGAAATCCTTATTTATTATTAATATTTATTAAAAATAGATATCCTTATTTATTATTAATATTTAATAGATATTTATATAATAGATATTTCTAATAAATAACAACAAAAAAAAAAAACGAAATTAATAAATTAATAATTCAAATATAATAATATTAACTTAATTTTAATTAATTTAACTCACAAAAAGAAAAAATACAATTATCTTAAAGAACAAAATGTTTGTTATGCTTAATATCTTTAGTTTGGTCTGTATTTGTATTAACTCCGCCCTTTATTCAAGTAGTTTTTTCTTCGCAAAATTACCGGAAGCCTATGCTTTTTTGAATCCAATTGTAGATATTATGCCAGTAATACCTGTACTCTTTTTTCTCTTAGCTTTTGTTTGGCAAGCTGCTGTAAGTTTTCGATGAGATCTTTAATTTAAATACTGTCTTAGAAAAATTCATAATTTATTTGAAAAAAAATTCGAACATTTTAACAATTTCAATTTATAAGATCAGATAAGTTTTACAGTGTGAATCCTCGATTCAAATATTGAAATTTTTTTATAGACAAGAAAAATCTGAACCATCTCATTTCCTCATTCTTACTTTTTTCATTGAAAAATCCTATTATGAGTCCTCCACCAATATTATGGATATGAAAGCCAATTTTTGATAATAAAGGAATCAACTCTTATTACAAATAAAATTCTGAAAAGTTTTTTCTATTTCTCGAAATCACTTCATTTCTTAGTATCAAAAGAAACATAATGTGTAGTATAGGAGAATCTATTCTCTTTCTTTTTTTAATGATCTTGGAGATTGTGTAATGCTTACTCTAAAACTATTTGTTTACACGGTAGTGATATTCTTTGTTTCTCTTTTCATCTTCGGATTCCTATCTAACGATCCAGGACGTAATCCGGGACGTGAAGAATAAAAAATAAGATTTTTTTTTTGTTTTCTGTGTTTTCCTTGCTTGTGCTTGATTTTGAAATATTCTTATTATCTATTTTCCATCTTTAACTATTAAATAAATAATAAAAGTTAATCGTTAATATAAATAAAAAAATCAAACAAACAAAGGAAGCTCTGTTCTATAAATTCAAAAAAGGTAAATAAAATACGAAATCATCGACGGAAACGGAAAGAGAGGGATTCGAACCCTCGGTACGAAAAATTCGTACAACGGATTAGCAATCCGACGCTTTAGTCCACTCAGCCATCTCTCCCCAATTGAAAAAGGCCCTTCTTTATATCTTATCTCTCTTTGACTTTTTCTATTTTATATTCTAATATATTCTAAATTTATATTTATTTAAAATAAAAATATTATATATCTTTATAATATATATTTAGATTCTAAAAATTCTAATAGAAAATAGAAAATGGAAAATAATATAAATTAATTAATTAAATAATAATATATAAATAATATATTAATTAATATTATATTAGAATTATATAATTCTAAAATCAAAAATAGAAATAAAAAATAACTTGTTTTTCAGCCCGGCCAGGTCAGTACCTAGCCGGGCCTTTTTTGTTCCCATGAATCTTGGATAAAAATGATTTATTTGATCTGAAAAAAAAAAATACTTGTTATTGAAACAAGATCAAACATAAGAATGTCATTTCCTATTACTCTTTCTTTTTTTCCGGCAAAGTATCTAAAAAAAAAGAATGGAACTAGGGATTCTTGCACAATGCATTTTTATGTTAGAGCTTAAATAGTTTTGTCGAGATGTATCTGTCAAAACACCTTTAGCAAAACAAAATCCAAAAATGAAATGAGTCCCCTTTTCTTAATTTCATTAGATCCCCTTACGAAACACGTCAACACTATAATTTTCATGATTCTTTTCTGATCCTATTTCTGATTCCCTTGTTGGACAAAAGGTCCATTTATATACAATAATCACATTGGAGCGGGTATAGTTTAGTGGTAAAAGTGCGATTCGTTCTATGGATCCCTTACTAGTTAAGGGATCCCTCGTTTGATTCATATTCCGATCAAAAACTTTATTTCTTATCTTAAAAGGATTTAATCCTTTACCTCTCAACGAACGATTCGAGGAATAATATACATTATTGTAATTTGTATTCAAGAAGAATCAATTCGAAATTGACAAATTGAATTATGAAATTACAAAACATAAGTTTTTTGAATTGGATCAATACTCCCAATTTTTTGAGTATGAGTAAAGGATCCATGGAGAAAGATATAGA